ATGGTTTGATGTTTTGTTAATTTTGTTGATGTGGTTTGTGTTTTTGCTTGATTTTTGTGGGGGGTGTGTAGGTAGGGTTATTTCATATTAAATTGGGGGGGGGTGGGGTGTGTGGGTGGTTGGTTGGGCGGTAGGAAAATATAGCTAAATTTTTGTGATTGTGAATGGAAAAAAAATCAGTATAAAAAGAACGCATGGAAATTTGCGGGTTCAGTTGAAAGTTCCAGGAATGTGTGGGTGAGGTTGGGGAGTTTGATAGATTGTGGTTTGGTGGTTGGTGGGGTGAGGGGTTGATGGGTTAGATGTCCTGTGTTTGCATATTATTTGTGGGGTGTGTAAATGTAAAGCAAAGAATGTGTGAGGGTGTGTTGGATGGTGGTGGAGTGTTCCTGTAGTTAAATGTTTGCTAACGACAGTTTTTCAGGCTGTAGATCTCGGAGAGAGGCCGGGCAGGAATTTATGATGAAATTTGTTTTATTATTAGGTCTTTTCTTTGTTCTGGGTGGATTGGCGGTTTCGTCCAATCCCTCTCCTTATTATGGGGTAGTTGGGCTGGTTGTGGCGTCTGTTGCTGGGTGTGGGTGATTGGTTAGTTTGGGGGCCTCGTTTGTCTCGTTGGTATTGGTTATGGTATATTTAGGGGGGATGTTGGTAGTGTTTGTTTATTCGGTTTCGCTAGCGGCGGATCCTTACCCAGAGGCTTGGGGGGATTGAGGGGTTGTTGGGTATGGGCTTGGGATGGGATTGGTTGTTATGGTGGGTATTGTTCTGAGTGGGGTTCTTGGGGTTTTAGTGAGTGCTGAAACGGTGAATAATGTTGGCTTGGCGGTTGTTCGGTTAGATTTTAGTGGGGTGGCGATGTTTTATTCATGAGGGGCTGGGTTATTTCTGATTGGGGGATGAGGGTTGTTGCTAACTTTATTTGTGGTGTTAGAGCTTGTGCGTGGTTTATCTCGGGGGGCGATTCGGGCTGTTTAGGGAGGTCAGAGAGTAGTTTATTTTAAAATGCCAGCTTTGGGAGTTGGTGATGAAGGTTAAATTCCTTTCTTTCTGATGGGTGTGGATGGTGTGTGAACGTTTAGTTACGATGGTAGGAAAATTGAGCTTAAATTTTTGTGTTTGCGAGCGAAAAAAAATCACGATAAAAAGAACGCATGGAAAATGTGAGTTTAGTTGAAAATCCCAGGAAAGTATGAATAAGATAAGCATGTCCGGTAAGCATTGCATTATCTAGTACCTAAGAGGGTAACGGCGCGGAGTCCATGAATGAGGTCAAAGTGCATCAGTGTCAGATCTAGAGACCGGCTTATCCTTCGACCATGACAGTCGGGGCGTCCGGGGCAGTATCTAGCTCGGTAGTCATGTGATGGACATGTCAAGAGGAAGATAACTCCTGCTACGCACTTGAAGGGTTTATTGAAGAGACCCCCAGAAGAAAAGAAGAGAAAAAGAGAGGAAATGCCGCGATAACGAAAGGAAGGGAGGACTGTGCTGACCAACCACTTGTATCTGTGAAGAGCAATTGAGAAGGAAAGTAGCATTCCATGGACCTGAAATTACAACCGGTGGCGCAAAAGAGCAAGTTGGGCTTCGAGGGTTAGAGGGAAAGTATGTCCCTGAAGACAATAACCGAAAGCATAACTGACGTTGAGTAGCTCGGTTCTCGTGAGGATCACGATTAATAGATAACCAGGTACTCTGGCTTGGGAGCTCTTGAAGGCTGTTGGACGGGAATATGTGTTAGGAGGTGGGCGAATATCATGACTAGGTGAACGCAAAGGAGTACTGTGACAATCTCCGTATACTGGTTGAGGGATTAAGCACGATATACCAAGGTCGATCTCGGGTAACGCTTGTGTGGTTATGGGGAGGAGTTGGCTGGGTGGGGGGTACCTGAAGTAGGAATGGGGGGGGGTGTGACCTGTCCGCACATTATCTCATGGGCCAAAGTGTTTGAGATTGTCCTGGACGGGAAGTTGGTTAATAGGTGGAATATCCTACATTGACATACTGTCTGATGGGGTGCATGAATATAATGCACAGTACCACATGCCTAGAATTATATGAAAAAGGGCCTGTGGGGGGGAGGGGGGGGCCCTTTGTACTGCGGGTAACTCTAAGAAGGGGCTAAGTCTTCAATCTTTGGCTTACAAGACCAATGTTTTTATAAACTATTAGAGTTTATTATAGTTTGAGTAGTTTGTTTTCTAGGATGGACACAAGGGGGAATAGGACTAGGATGATTGTGAAGTAGGAGAGGGAGGCTAGTTGACCAATGATGATGAATGGATGTTCGACTGGTTGGCTGCCCACTCAGGTGAGAATGAGGAGGTTGGCTACTAGAGTTCAGAATAGGATTTGGGATAGAGGGCGGAAGGTTATTGAGCGTAGTTTGGATGTGTGTAGTAGTGGGATGAGGAAAAGAACTAGGATAGAAGCGGCTAGGGCGAGGACACCTCCTAATTTGTTTGGGATGGATCGGAGAATGGCGTAGGCAAATAGGAAGTATCATTCAGGCTTGATGTGAGGGGGTGTTGCTAGAGGGTTGGCCGGCGTGAAATTTTCTGGGTCTCCTAGTAGGTTTGGGGCGAATAGAGCCAGAGTGGCCAGGGGGATGAATATGAGGGCAAAGCCTAGGACGTCTTTGACGGTGTAGTATGGGTGGAATGGGATTTTGTCACAGTCTGATGGGATACCCAAGGGATTGTTAGATCCCGTGTCGTGAAGAAGGGTGAGATGTACTAGTGTCAGTCCTGCGATGACAAAGGGGAGAAGGAAGTGGATGGCGAAGAATCGAGTTAGGGTTGGGTTGTCTACTGAGAATCCCCCTCATGCTCATTCTACCAGGGTTTGTCCGATGTATGGGATTGCTGAGAATAGGTTTGTGATTACTGTAGCGCCTCAGAATGATATTTGTCCTCAAGGCAGGACGTAACCTACAAAGGCGGTGGCTATGAGTGTAAGTAGTAGGATGACTCCGATGTTTCATGTTTCTTTGTTTAAGTAGGAGCCGTAGTAGATGCCTCGGCCGATGTGGAAGTAGATGCAGATGAAGAAGAAGGAAGCCCCATTTGCGTGGATGTTGCGGATCAATCAGCCGAATTGGACGTCTCGGCATATGTGGGCGACGGAGTTGAATGCTAGGCTGGTGTCTGCTGTGTAATGAGTAGCTAGCAGTAAGCCGGTGATGATTTGCGTAATTAGGCAGATGCCTAGTAGTGACCCAAAGTTCCATCAAGATGAGATGTTTGATGGTGTTGGGAGATCGATTAAGGAGTCGTTGACGATTTTTATTAATGGGTGGTTTTTACGAAGATTGAGAGCCATTGGTGTGTTCTGTATGTGGATATAAGAATAATGAGGGTGGATAGGGCAAATGATCCGAGGTAGGCTTTTATTAGGCCAGAGTGTAAGGGGGTAGCAGCTTTGGTTGCTGTTAGTTGTAGGCTGGCTAGTCCTTCTGGTCCTAGTAGTTTGAATCAGGAGAGGTCGATGAGGTGGGAAGCAATGTTTTGGCCTCCTGTTAGAAGGTTTGTTGAGCTGTGTCGGTGTATTAGCGGGTTAAAGTAGCCTAGGGAGATGGAGAAGTTGTAGAATGTGCTTTGTTTAGTTAGGATAAGGGTTTGGGTTATTTTTGATAGTTCTAGGGCGATGGCAATTCCTAGTGCTGTGACTAGGAGGGCTGTGATTTTGATTGAGAGAGGTATGGTCATGGGAGGTGTTTTTGTGGGTGGGATGTAGGAGGTAATGAAGAATCCTGCTGTGATGCTTCCTAGGGCGAGTCGGGTGATTGGGGAGGTTACTAGGGGGTTGTTTTCGTTTATTGGGGTGAGAGGAGGGATTCGTACGGATCCGGTTTGTACTAGCACAGTTATGCGGATTGTGTAGACTGCGGTGAATGATGTGGCTAGTAAAGTTAGGGTTAGGGCTCATGTGTTTAGGTAGGAGGTGTTTAGGCTTTCGATGATTTGGTCTTTTGAGTAGAAGCCTGCAAGGAAGGGGGTTCCTATCAGGGCTAGGTTGCCGATGGTAAGGCATGCGGTGGTTGTTGGTAGTATTTTTTGCAGGCCGCCTATTTTTCGGATGTCTTGTTCACCGTTTAGGCTGTGGATGATGGAACCGGAACATAAGAATAGTATGGCTTTGAAGAATGCGTGGGTTGAGATGTGCAGGAAGGCTAGTTGTGGTAGGTTTAGTCCGATTGTAACTATTATTAGGCCCAGCTGGCTTGATGTGGAGAAGGCAATGATTTTTTTAATGTCATTCTGTGTTAGAGCGCATGTGGCTGCAAACAGAGTTGAGAGAGCACCAAGGCATAGGCAGAGGGTTAAGGCAGTTTGGTTGTTGTTGAGTAGTGGGTGGGTTCGGATGAGTAGAAAAATTCCGGCGACCACTATGGTGCTGGAGTGGAGTAGGGCGGATACGGGGGTTGGTCCTTCTATGGCAGCTGGTAGTCAGGGGTGTAGGCCGAATTGGGCGGATTTGCCTGTTGCGGCTAGGATGAGGCCTAGGAGGGGGAGGGTTGGGGTTTGTTGTGGAGAGGTGAGTTGGTGGATTTCTCAGGTGTTTGTGGTGTAGGCTAATCAAGCTATGCAGAGGATGAGGCCCACGTCGCCGACTCGATTGTAAAGTACGGCTTGGAGGGCTGCAGTATTAGCTTCTGCCCGGCCGTGTCATCAGCTGATTAAGAGGAAGGATATGATTCCTACTCCTTCTCAGCCGATGAAGAGGATAAACAGATTGTTGGCGAGAATTAAGATGAGCATTGCGATTAGGAAGAGTAGGAGGTAGGTGAAGAATTTTGTGATGTGGGGGTCTGAAGCTATGTATCATATTGCAAATTGTAGGATGGATCATGATACGAATAGGGCAATTGGGAAGAAAGTGAGGGAGTAGAAGTCCATCTTTAGGCTGATGGGGATTTTGAAGTTTATGATAAACTTTCATTCTCATAGGGTCAGGAGGCATTCTGTGCCCGAGTAGATGTGGATTGTTATTGGGATCAGGCTGATTAAGAAGGAGGTTTTTACTGTTTTTGTGATGATGGCAGGGGTGTTTTTCAGTTTGTCTGATAGGAGGGGGAGGATGATGGGAGAAATAAGGACGGTTAGGGTGAGTAGTATGGAGGAGATCAGGATTAGGGATAGATCCATTACTTTCACTTGGATTTGCACCAAGGTGAGTGGCTCCTAAGACCATTGGATTACTGTTATCCTTTGAAAGTAAGGGGGCTGAGGCTTTAGACTCAGATGCGGGAGTTAGCAGTTCTCGCTGGTTGAACCTCCCCTCGGCAAGTAAGAAGATTTTAACTTCTATTTTTAGGATCACAGTCTAATGTTTGGGTTGAAACTATACTTGCATACTGGGATGCCTGAGATGAGCTCCGGTTTGAGGATGAGGAGGATTATTGGGATTATGTGTAGGGCCATGAGAAGATGTTCTCGTGTAGAGGAGTTTTGGACAGATTTAATATGGGGTGGTAGGGGACCTCGTTGTGTGATTGTTAGTATATATAGGGTGTAGGATGCGGTTAGTAGGATTGCTGCCCCTGTTAGTAGGATAGTGAAGGAGGATCAATTGAAAAGAGCGATTATGATTGTTAGTTCTGCTATGAGGTTAGTTGTTGGGGGGAGGGCTATGTTTGTTAAGTTTGCAAGGAGTCATCAGATGGCTATGAGTGGAAGTAGGGGCTGGGCGCCTCGTATGAGTAGTAGAATTCGGCTATGAACGCGTTCGTAGTTGGTGTTGGCTAGGCAAAATAGTATTGAGGAGGTTAGTCCGTGTGAGATTATTAGGATTATTGCTCCTGAGAATGCTCATTGAGTTTGGATTATTGTTGCAGCGACGACTAGGCCTATGTGGCTGACGGAGGAGTAGGCGATTAGGGATTTCAGGTCAATTTGTCGTAGGCAGATGGCGCTGGTTATTAGTGCGCCTCATAGGGCTAGGGTGATAAAGGGGTAGTGTAGGTTGTTTAGTGTTGGGTTGACTAGAATGGTGAGTCGTATGATGCCGTAGCCTCCGAGTTTTAGGAGTAGGGCCGCTAGGAGCATGGAGCCGGCGATTGGGGCTTCTACGTGGGCCTTGGGTAGTCATAGGTGGAGGCCGTATAGGGGGGCTTTAACTATGAAGGCGATAAGTAGAGCGAGACTGGATAGCAGGCCGGTTCAGGAAGCAGTTAGGGGAGGGTGGAAGAGCTTTAGTATTGGGAAGTATAGAGTGCCGATTTGGTTGTGCAGGTGTAGGATGGCGACTAGCAGGGGTAGGGAGCTGGCGAGTGTGTAGAATAGCAGGTAGATTCCTGCGTTTAGTCGTTCTGGTTGGCTTCCTCATCGGGTGATAAGGATTAAGGTGGGAATTAGGGTTGCTTCGAATGCGATATAGAATAGTATAAGTTCTGAGGCCGAGAAGGCTAGGAGGATCGATGGTTGGGCGAGGACTACTGTTGTGATGAAAATTCGCTTGCGAATGGAGGGCTCCTGTTCTAGGTGGTTTTGGCTTGCTATGAGTATTAGGGGGAGGAGTCAGCAGGATAGAACTAGGAGTGGGGAGGAGATTTGGTCTATGGCGGTTCATGGTGATAGGCCTTTATTAGGGTAGTATGTGGGTACTAGTCATTGAAGGCTGATGGTGGCGATTAATAGGCTGTGTGTTGTGGTATTAGTTCATAGGTGTTTATGTGGGGAGAGGACGGTTAGGGGAAGGAGTATTATTGTTGGGATGATGATTTTTAGCATTGGAGTAGGTTGAAGTTGTGGAGGTGATCGGAACCGTGGGTGCGAGTAGAAGCAACGAGTAGGGCAAGCCCTGTTCCCGCTTCGCAGGCGGAGAAGGCTAGTATGAGGATTGGTAGAAGGGTGGGGGATGATGTTTGTGTTTGGATTGGTCATATTGATAGGGCGATGAATATAGACAGTATTATGCTTTCCAAACAGAGGAGAGCGGAGATTAAATGGGTGCGGTGGAAGGCTAGGCCTAGGGCGCTTAGGGTAAAGGCTGTGTAGAAGCTGAGGTGGAGTAAGGACATAAAGAAAGTTATAGGGTTGTAGCTATAATCTGTTGAGTCGAAATCAACTGTCTTGGTTAGACTAACTTTCTTATTCTGCTCATTCTAGACCTCCTTGGACTCATTCATATACTAAGCCGAGGGTAAGGAGGAGAATGAGGATGGAAGTTCAGGTTAGTGTAGTGGTTGGGGCTTGGAGTTGGGTTGCTCATGGGAGTGGGAGTAGGAGGGCGATTTCTAAGTCGAATAGTAGGAATAGGATGGCTACTAGGAAGAATCGGATTGAGAAGGGGAGTCGGGCAGAGCCTAGGGGGTCGAAACCGCATTCGTAGGGAGAGAGTTTTTCTGAGTCTGGGGTTATTTGGGCTAGTCAGAAGTTGAGCGCGGTTAGGGCGATGCTTAGAGCCAGGGATAGGGCGATTATGAATGTGATTATGTTCATTGCTCTTCTCTGGGGTTAAACCAGATTTAAAGGATTGGAAGTCGATTGTAATGAATATACTAGAAGAGCATGATCCTCATCAGTAGATGGTGATGTAGAGGAAAAGTCATACAACATCTACAAAGTGTCAGTATCAGGCTGCTGCTTCAAACCCAAAGTGGTGGTTGGGTGTGAAGTGGTATTTGATTAGGCGTAGAAGGCATACCAGGAGGAATGTAGTACCAATGATTACATGGAGACCATGGAATCCTGTAGCTACAAAGAAGGTTGAGCCATATACGCTGTCTGCGATGGAGAAGGGGGCTTCGTAGTATTCTATGCCTTGGAGGGCGGTGAAGTATACGCCCAGGAGAATTGTGAGGGTGAGGGCATAGATTGCTTGTTTTCGGCGTGCTTCTGTGATACTGTGGTGGGCTCATGTAACGGTAACCCCTGAGGCGAGCAGGATGGCGGTGTTTAGGAGGGGTACTTCTATGGGGTTTAGAGGTTTAATTCCAACAGGAGGTCATTGTCCTCCTAGTTCTGGGGTGGGGGCTAGGCTTGAGTGGAAGAAGGCTCAGAAAAAGCCTAGGAAAAAGAAAGCTTCGGATGTAATGAAGAGGATTATCCCGTAGCGTAGGCCTTTTTGTACTGTGGGGGTGTGGTGGCCCTGGAAGGTGCTTTCGCGTACGATGTCTCGTCATCATTGGAGTATCACCAGGGCTGTGGTGAGTAGACCGGTGGCTAGGAGATATGGGGAGTTGTAGTGGAATCATATGGTTAGGCCAGAGGTAGTGAGGAGGGCGGCGGCTGCTCCGAAAATAGGTCATGGGCTTGGATCGACTATGTGGTATGAGTGTGCTTGGTGTGTCATTGAGGTTAGATGTTCTCTTGGAGGTATAAGCTTAGTAGAAGTACGAAGACGTAAGCTTGGATTATGGCTACGGCAATTTCTAGAATGGTGAGTAGGAATAGAATGAATAGGGTTAGGAGGGAGACTGCTGGTATTGTGGGGAATAGGGCTATAGTGGCTGTGGAGATGAGTTGGATGAGGAGGTGGCCTGCTGTAAGGTTTGCGGTAAGGCGTACTCCTAGGGCTAGGGGTCGGATTAGGAGGCTTGTGGTTTCAATTAGGATAAGGGCGGGCACTAGCAAGGTTGGGGTACCTTCTGGGAGTAGATGGCCTAGTGAAGCGGAGGGTTGGTTTCGTAGTCCTGTGAGGAGGGTGGCTAGTCATAGCGGGAAGGCTAGGGCTAGGCTTATTGAGAGTTGGGTGGTGGGGGTGAAGGTGTATGGGAGTAAGCCTAGGAGGTTGATTAGTAGAAGAAAGACTATTAGCGATGTCAGGATTAGTGCTCATTTGTGCCCATTTTTATTTAGGGGGGATATTAGTTGTTTTGTAATTAGATTAATGGATCATAGTTGTAGAGTTGAAAGTCGGTTGGTAACTCATCGGTTATCTGGGGATGGTAAGAGTAGGGCTGGGAATACTATTGAGATTAGGATTAGGGGGATTCCTAGGAAGGAGGGACTTGAGAATTGGTCAAAAAAGCTTAGGTTCATGGTCAGGTTCATGGTGTGGTGTTTGGGATCGCTGGGGGTTTGCTGTATGGTGGGTTCACGGTTACGAATGATAGGAGTTTAGGTTGGATTAGTAGGGAAAAGGTTAGTCATGAAATAAGCATGATAAAAAATCAAGGGTTTGGGTTTAGTTGAGGCATATCATTAAGGGGGAGGTGGGTCCCCTGTCTCTAGCTTAAAAGGCTAGTGCTGTTCCATAGCTTCTTAATGGTTATGATGGTAGTGAGGAGGATCAGCTTTCAAAGCTGGCTAGTGGTACTGATTCTACTACGATGGGCATGAAGCTGTGGTTTGCTCCACAGATTTCTGAGCATTGGCCGTAGAAGATTCCGGATCGGGCAGCTAGGAAAGAGGTTTGGTTCAGGCGTCCTGGGATTGCATCGGTTTTCACTCCTAGGCTTGGAACAGCTCATGAGTGAAGTACGTCGTCAGCTGTGACAATAACTCGAACAGTGGCTTCTGTTGGGACGATTACTCGATGGTCGACTTCTAGAAGTCGGAAGTGTCCGAGTGGCAGGTCTGTTGTGGGTGTTATGTAGGAGTCGAATGTGAGGTCTTTGAAATCGGTGTACTCGTAGGTTCAGTATCATTGATGACCGATAGCCTTTAGGGTCAGGTCTGGTTGATTGATTTCGTCTATTATGTAGAGGATTCGTAGGGATGGGAGGGCAAGGGTGATTAGTACTGCAGCTGGGAGAATTGTTCAGACGAGCTCGATTGCTTGCGCATCAACTGTGTTTGATGTCAGTTTTTGCGTTAGTATCATGGCTAAGAGGTATAGGACTAGGCTGCAAATAGCCAGGGCGATTATCATAGCATGGTCATGGAATTGTAGTAGTTCTTCCATGATAGGGGATGAAGCGTCTTGAAAGCTTAGTTGCATGTGGTTGGCCATATTTGAATGTTGAGACATACAGGGGTTTCACCTGTGATTTAGCCTTGACAAGGTTATGTAATGGTTTTACTAATGTCTCTTATGAGAAAGAAGCATAAGTGGTCTATGCGGTTGGCTTGAAACCAACATATGGGGGTTCGACTCCTTCCTTTCTTGTACTTGGACAAAGGCGGGTTCTTCGAAGGTGTGGAATGGTGGAGGGCAGCCGTGGATTCACTCGATGTTAGTGCTAGTTAGTTCTGGTTGTATGGCTTTACGTTTGGATGCGAAAGCTTCTCAGATAATGAACACTAGCATGATTACGGCTGTTAGGGAGATTAGTGAGCCTACAGAGGAGATGGTGTTTCATATTGTGTAGGCGTCTGGGTAGTCTGAGTAACGTCGTGGCATGCCGGCTAAGCCTAGGAAGTGCTGAGGGAAGAAGGTGAGGTTGACTCCTACGAACATCACACCGAAATGAGTTTTGGCTCATGTAGAGTGCAGTGTGTATCCGGTGAATAGAGGGAATCAGTGAGTAAATCCTGCTAGGATTGCGAAGACTGCTCCTATTGATAGTACGTAGTGGAAGTGGGCGACTACGTAGTAAGTGTCGTGTAGAGCGATGTCTAGGGATGAGTTTGCCAGCACGATTCCCGTTAGGCCACCAATGGTGAATAGGAAGATGAATCCTAGGGCCCATAGTATAGGGGGATCTCATTTGATGATTCCTCCGTGTAGTGTTGCCAGTCAGCTGAACACTTTAATACCGGTGGGAATCGCAATGATTATAGTAGCGGATGTGAAGTATGCTCGGGTGTCTACGTCCATTCCTACAGTGAACATGTGGTGGGCTCATACGATGAAGCCTAGGAAGCCAATGGAAAGTATGGCTCATACTATGCCTATGTAGCCGAATGGCTCTTTTTTACCTGAGTAGTACGCTACTACGTGGGAGATGATTCCAAATCCTGGAAGGATGAGGATGTAGACTTCTGGGTGACCGAAGAATCAGAACAGGTGTTGATAAAGTACTGGGTCTCCCCCTCCTGCTGGGTCGAAGAAGGTGGTATTTAGGTTGCGGTCTGTGAGTAGCATTGTGATGCCAGCTGCTAGGACGGGTAGGGATAGGAGTAGTAGGACTGCGGTGATGAGTACGGATCATACGAATAGAGGGGTTTGATATTGTGATAGCGCTGGGGGTTTTATGTTGATTGCTGTTGTGATGAAGTTGATAGCTCCTAGGATTGATGAGATTCCTGCCAGGTGGAGGGAGAAGATGGCTAGATCGACTGAGGCTCCAGCGTGGGCTAGATTGCCGGCTAGAGGAGGGTATACGGTTCAGCCAGTTCCCACTCCGGCTTCTACTGTAGAGGATGCTAGAAGTAGAAGGAATGATGGAGGTAGTAGTCAGAAGCTTATGTTGTTCATTCGGGGGAATGCTATGTCTGGGGCTCCGATTATTAGTGGTACCAGTCAGTTTCCAAATCCTCCGATTATAATTGGTATAACTATGAAGAAGATTATTACAAAGGCATGGGCTGTAACGATTACATTGTAAACTTGATCGTCTCCTAGCAGAGCGCCGGGTTGTCCAAGTTCTGCTCGGATGAGAAGGCTTAGTGCGGTACCAACTATTCCGGCCCATGCGCCGAAAATTAGGTACAGAGTGCCAATGTCTTTATGGTTGGTTGAGAATAATCATCGATTAATGAATGTCACGGGTAAGATGGCTGAGTGTATAAGCGTTAGGCTGTAGTCCTTTTTACAGAGGTTCAATTCCTCTTCTTATCGACCTTGTAGTGAAGTTCATGGTGGGTTGCAAGCTCATCGATGTGCACAGGTGTGCGCCGGGGTCTGTAGGCAGAAGCCTGTTGGTTTGGGCATATAGCTGTTAACTATAGTTTTATGGGATCGAGGCCCATCTGTCTAGTGAAGTGGTAAGGCCCTAGCTTAATTAAAGTATCTGGGTTGCATTCAGAAGATGCAGGGTAATGTCCTGCGGGTCTTATCAGAAACTAAGAGGGTTTAACTCTTGTTTAAGGCTTTGAAGGCCTTCGGTTTAGGTGATCCTAAGTTTCTTAGACAGTGGTGAGGATTAGGGGGGAGATGGGGAGGAGTATGGTGGATGTGGTGGTTAGGATGGCGATAGCAGAGGGGGTTGGTTTGCTAACGCGCCATTGTTTTATGTGGTTTGTGGTGTGAGGGGGAAGTGTGATAGTGGCGCAGTATGCTAGGCGAAGGTAGAAGAATAGACTTAGTAGGGACAGAAGGGAGATTGTGATTGCTGCTGCGACTATGCTTTGCTTGGTAAGTTCTTGGATGATGAGTCACTTTGGCAGGAAGCCTGTTATGGGAGGTAGGCCTGCGAGAGATAGGAGAGTCAGTAGAAGTATCGTGCTTAGTGCTGGGGTTTTTGTTCATGTTGTTATTAAGGTAGAAAGTTTTGAGGTTTTGATGGTGTTTAGGGTGAGGAATACGGTGGCGGTGATTAGAGAGTAGAGGTAGAAGTTAAGTAGGGTAAGTTTAGGGTGGTAAGAGACGATGATGGCCATTCAGCCTAGGTGGGAGATGGATGAGAATGCTAGGATTTTTCGGATTTGTGTTTGGTTGAGTCCTATTCATCCCCCTAGGGCTGTTGAGAGGATGGCTATGTATGTTAGTAGTGTGGGGTTTAGTGAGGGGGATGTTATGAAGAGCAGGGTTATAGGGGGGAATTTTATGAGGGTGGATAGGAGGAGGGCAGTGGTGAGGGGGGAGCCTTGAAGGACTTCGGGGAATCAAAAGTGGAAAGGGGCTAGACCTAGTTTTATTGCGAGTGCTGAGGTTAAGATCAAGCAGGCTGTGGGGTGGGTTAGTTGGGTGATGTCTCATTGTCCGGTGTATCATGCGTTTATTATGGCAGAGAATAGTAAGAGGGCGGAGGCAGTTGCTTGGGTTAGAAAGTACTTGGTTGCGGCTTCAATAGCACGAGGGTGGTGGGATTTTGCAATTAGGGGGAGGATGGCAAGGGTATTGATTTCAAGTCCGGCTCAAGCTGTGATTCAATGGTTGCTTGAGATGGTGATGGTTGTTCCTAGGATTAGGCTGGATGTAAAGATTAGTTTTGCTTGTGGGGTCATTAGCAGGGGATGGAGTTGAACCGTCATTTTCGGGGTATGGGCCCGATAGCTTATTTAGCTGACCCTACTAGAAAATAATATAAGGGGAGTATAGAGGGTTTTGATCTCTCTAGTGTAGGTTCGATTCCTGCTTTTCTAGGGAGGTTAGGAAATGAGAGGGTTGGTGCACCTCCATGTTCACTTTATCATAGTGACCCTTTGGTATTCAGGCACATTTCCGGGGGTTCTTAGGTAGGGGGGTAGTCCTGCGTAGCAGATTGGTATGCTGGTGTGTCAGAGACATAGGGCGAGCGTTAGGGGTAGGAAGTTTTTTCATAGGAGATGTATGAGCTGGTCGTATCGGAATCGAGGGTAGGAGGCACGGATTCATAAGAATCCTGCGGATAGCAGCAGGGTTTCTGTTGCTAGTACTATGGGGAATAGTTCTTGTGGTAGGTTAAAGAGGCTTGGGTTGAAGAATAGAATGGCGGTGAGCGTATTCATTAGCATGATGTTAGCATATTCTGCTAGGAAGAATAGGGCGAATGGTCCTGCTGCGTATTCTACGTTGAAGCCTGAGACTAGTTCGGATTCTCCTTCTGTTAGGTCAAAGGGGGCGCGATTTGTTTCGGCTAGAGTGGACACGTATCATATTATGGCCAATGGCCAGCAGGAGAAGATGAGGAATAATGGTTCTTGGACGGTTGCGAGTGTGCTTAGGGTGTAGTTTCCTGCTAGTAGGATAATAGATAGTAGAATGATCGCTAGGGTGACTTCGTACGAGATAGTTTGTGCGACGGCACGTAGGGCTCCGATTAGTGCGTATTTTGAGTTGGATGCTCAGCCGGACCATAGGATTGAGTACACTGCGAGGCTGGATATTGCTAGGAGGAAGAGAAGTCCTAGGTTTAGGTCTGCGAGGGGGAATGGTAGGGGGAGGGGAGTTCAGATTGAGATTGCAAGAAGAAGGGCTAGTATAGGTGTTGTGATGAATAGGATTGGGGATGATGTTGATGGTCGGATTGGTTCTTTAATGAACAGTTTTATCCCGTCGGCTAGTGGTTGGAGTAGTCCGAATGGGCCTACGATGTTTGGACCTTTTCGGCCTTGCATGTAGCTTAGGATTTTACGTTCTACTAGGGTGAGGAAGGCAACTGCGATAAGGATGGGGAGTGCATAGGAGAGGGCTATGATTAGGTTGACTAGGGTAGGGTATTCTATCATTGGGTGAGTGAAGCTAGGGAGAGGATTTGAACCTCTGAATTAAAGGACTTAAGCCTTTTGCATTTGCCGAGCTCTGCCACGCTAGCTGGTCCTTTTCTAGGATGTGGGGGGAGGTGATAGCCTTTCGTAATTTAGTTGGTTTCATTACTTAAGGCGAAGGCTTGCCTGTAGTATAGGCCTCGCTTTTCCTATCCTTTCGTACTGGGAAGAGCTCATCATAGATAGAAACCGACCTGGATCACTCCGGTCTGAACTCAGATCACGTAGGACTTTAATCGTTGAACAAACGAGCCCTTAGTAGCGGCTGCACCACTAGGATGTCCTGATCCAACATCGAGGTCGTAAACCTCCCCGTCGATAAGGACTCTTGGAGGAGATTGCGCTGTTATCCCTGGGGTAGCTTGGTCCATTGATCAATTATATTGGATCTGGTTGCTTTTAGCACTTTGAGAGGTTGCTCTTAGTCTAGATGTTTGGTCCAAGATTTGGAGGTTTTGTTTTGCTCCAAGGTCGCCCCAACCGAAAAAATGCAAGCCAGTAGCCCATTGTGTGAGTGAGCCCGAGTTGGGTTGGTATGGTAGTCTGGGGTGGCTGCTGTTTTTAAAGTTCCACAGGGTCTTCTCGTCTTATGTGTTCATCCCTGCTTTTGTACAGGAAGATCAATTTCACCGATTGCCTGTAAGAGACAGTTAAGACCTCGTTTAGCCATTCATACTAGTCCCGATTTACGGGACAATTGATTGCGCTACCTTTGCACGGTTAGGATACCGCGGCCGTTAAACCTCAGGTCACCGGGCAGGCATCACCTTCAATACTTGTCTGTTGGTTTGCTGAAGGCTATGTTTTTGGTAAACAGTCGGGCCTTGACGTGTTTGCCGAGTTCCTTTTACAGGGTTTAATCTTTCTTAAAGGACGCTCCTCTAGTCGGGTTAACAAGATACTTAATACTCTGCTTGTTGGATTTATCGTATATGGGTGGCTTGTTAATAATGTACGGATGTAAGCTTGCGTCGAAGAGGGAGGACCCTGGTTACTCATTCTAGCATTAATTCTCCTATTGAGTATAGGTTAGCCTGTTAATGGAGAGGGATTCATATAGTTTTCATATTTTTGAGGGTTTGAGCTTTAACGCACTCTTTGATGATGGCTGCTTGAGGGCCCACAGTACTGTTGTTTAAGTTAATTTATCCGCTCGTAGAGATTGTGTTCTTTTTTAAAGGAGCTGTCCCCCCTTTAAATAGCCCTTAATTCGCTTCATTAGGGTTCTGGGTTTCCTTGGAGAAGAATTAAGAGTGAACTTAGATTCGTTTCACAGGCAACCAGCTATCACCCAGCTCGATTGGCTTTTCACCTCTACTAACAAGTCGTCCCACTCTTTTGCAACAGAGACGGGTTCGCTCACAATAGCTGCTCGTAAGTAGCTCGCTTGGGTTTCGGGGTGGCAAACTTAAATTCATTTTGCTTGGTTTTTCTTGCTAGACCATGATGCAAAAGGTACAAGGATTGATCTTTGCTTTTTTTAGCTTAGATTTTTCATTATTATTTCATCTTTCCCTTACGGTACGTGGTCTCTATCGCTCCAATGGTGTCTTTTCTATCGCCTATACTGGGACTGGTAAATGCTTTGGTTTAGTGGTAGTAGTCGCTTTGTTATTCTATGTCAGGTAGATTGAGCTAGAGTTTGGCATCAAGACGATCTGATATTAACAGATATCTTTCAGGTGTAAGCTGAGTGCTTTGTTAAGCTACGTCTTGGTGTCCTAAGTACACCTTCCGGTACACTTACCTTGTTACGACTTACCTCCTCTTTGGCTGAGAAACTTATTAGTTATGGGGGGGGGGGGGGTCGCTTTTGAGGAGGGCGACGGGCGGTATGTACGTGCTCCAGAGCCGGCTTAAAGAGGGCTCGCTAATCCCACTTTACTGCTAAATCCGCCTTCCAGGGGCTGTTTCATGCACCTTTGCCGTTATGTTCTATACTAGAAAATGTAGCCCATTACTCCCATCCCATAGGCTATACCTTGACCTGTCTTACTAGCGTAATATGGCTATTGCGTCCACTGTTGGGCCTTCATGGTGGGTGGGCTGGAGACGGCGGTATATAGGCTGTTTTTGGCAAGGGATGGTTAGGTATATCGTGGATCATCGATTACAGAACAGGCTCCTCTAGGTGGATTTGGAGCACCGCCAAGTCCTTAGAGTTTTAAGCGTTTGTGCTCGTAGTTCTCGGGCGGATGCTCCGGTTAGATCAAGCATCAAGATTTAGGGCCAGGCATAGTGGGGTATCTAATCCCAGTTTGGGCCCTGGCTTTCGTGGCTTCAATTAATCGTTAGTCTAAGATTTTCTTTGAATAGCGGCCTTATACGCATCTTGGGCTTGCGACAACTCAGTTGCTTTTTAATCTTAGTTACTTGGATAGCATGCGACCACTCTTTACGCCGTTATAAAGTTGATTTGGGTCTCCTGTATGACCGCGGTGGCTGGCACAGGATTTACCGACCCTAAAGGTTGCTATGATTAAGTCAAGTTTGCACTCATTGCTTAACATTAATTACTGCTGTAGACCCGTGGGGGTGTGGCAATTGCTAGGCGTCTTGGGCTACGGGGGGGGGTGTGTGCCTGATGCCTGCTCCTATCGACCTGAAATCAGGGTACCTAGGGCGTCTACACTGGGGCGCGGATACTCGCATGTATAAGTCTAGCAACAACCAACAGTAAGGTTAGGACTAAGTCTTTTGTTTTCGGGTGTTTGTGGCAACCGTCTTGGCATCTTCAGTGCCATGCTTTGTGTAAGCTACGAAAAC